TTATAGTAGTCTTAGATTTTGCATTTTGATGAGCCTCGTTTTGAGGAATTCATGGAATAATCCATTTTCATGGAATAATGAATTAAGGAAGAAAGGATATGAGTCTACCGCTTACAAGAAAAGATCTCATGATAGTCAATATGGGCCCTCAGCACCCATCAATGCATGGTGTTCTTCGACTGATCGTTACTCTCGATGGTGAAGATGTTATTGATTGTGAACCCATATTAGGCTATTTACACAGAGGAATGGAAAAAATTGCGGAAAACCGAACTATTATACAATGAGGGAGTATAGAAAAATATAGAAAAAGAGAGAGATGGTAGAAAGGGGGGAGAGATGGGGGAAGAAGATAGGAAGGGGAATAAGGGGGCTCCTTAGGCAGGAGACGGGGGAATTCCTTAAGTTAAGAAAGAAAAAAGAATAAGAACACGGATACATAACATAAAAAAAAGAATAAATAAGACGATATTCGCCCTCCCCCTACATATTTAATTTCTTCTCCTATACAAAAACCAGCAAGACCTACTCCATTGGTAATTCCATCAATGACACCCTTATCGAAAAACTGCATTAGTTCAGTTAATCCCCTTATACCCAGGGTAAAGACCCTAGTATAGAAAATATCTATATAACCACGATTATATGACCAACTGTATATCTTTTTTTTTACTTGATCCGAAAAAAACTTTTTCGGACTCTCTTTTACAAGAGAATTTATTAAATCCAAATTCTGAAAAAAGGAATAAGCGGATCCATAGAAGATATATGCTATGGATAGACCAAACATAGCTAGACTTACAGAAGAAATTGCATTAGTGATAAATTCATATGAATTTATGGAAGAATTAGAACTTTCCTGGAAAAAGTTTATTGAGGGAGTTAACCACTTTGATAATATGGTTAACTCTGCTATTCCATTATCCATTACTCCATTATCAAAATGGATTCCTATGGATCCAATGAACAAAGTAAAAAGCAGTAATATAAAAAGAGGGAATAGCATAGTATTTCCCGTTTCATGAGGATAGACAAAAGTGTTTTTAGCCCCAAAGGAAGTACTAAAGGACCCTATCCTATTTCTTGTATTACCATGAATTTTGGATATATTTTGTGAAAAAAAAGAAACTCCACTCTTCGTTGTTGATAAAATGAAATCTCTATTCACTCCTTTGGGTATCCTTTTTCCCCATAAGGATATTGAATACAACGAACCCTCTTTAGTGCTACTGTAATTTTGAAAATGAACACGCAGGTACCCATCAAAAGTAAGTAAATATATCCGAAACATATAAAACGCAGTTAATCCTGCAGTAAAAGAGGCTATTATTCCAAAAAAGGGTGAATACAACCAACTATTACTAAGGATTTCATCTTTGGACCAGAAGCAAGCAAGAGGTGGAATACCACAAAGAGAAAGCGTACCCCATAAAAAAGTAGTTCTTGTAATTGGAACGTATTTTCTTAAACCACCCATAAGAACCATATTCTGACTTTTATCTGGTGAATATCCAACAAGAGGTTCCATTGAATGAATAATGGATCCGGATCCCAAGAACAATAAAGCTTTCGAATAAGCATGAGTGATCAAATGAAATAAAGCAGCTTGATAAGAACCTATACCTAGAGCTAACATCATATAACCCAATTGAGACATTGTAGAATAGGCTAAGCTTCTTTTAATATCTCTCTGAGCAAGAGCTAAAGTAGCTCCTAAGAAGAGTGTTATTGTACCTACTAAAGAAATGAAATTCATTATTAAAGGTAGGGATATGAAAAGAGGAAGAAGTCGAGCTAGAAGAAAAATCCCCGCAGCAACCATAGTTGCTGCGTGTATAAGAGCCGAAATGGGAGTGGGTCCTTCCATAGCATCGGGTAACCATACGTGAAGAGGGAATTGTGCAGATTTCGCAACTGCACCAAGGAATAATAAAAAAGCACACAAAGTAGTAAGTAAGGAATTAATCCCATTATTAGGAATCCAGTTATTAGCTATTTTGAACAAATCCCGAAACTCTAAACTACCTGTTATCCAAAAAAAGCCTAAAATTCCTAATAACAGACCAAAATCCCCTACACGATTAGTTACAAAAGCTTTTTGACAAGCACTCGCTGCAATTGGCCGTGTAAACCAAAAGCCTATCAATAAATAGGAACACATTCCCACAAGTTCCCAAAAAAAATAAATTTGTATCAAATTGGAACTAGTAACCAATCCCAACATGGAAGTATTGAAAAAACTTATATAAACAAAAAATCTCAAATATCCTTCATCGTGAGACATATAATCGTCACTATAAATAAGAACGAGGATTCCTACAGTAGTAATTAGTATTAACATAATAGAAGTAAGCGGGTCGATCAAGTATCCAAATTCTAAGGAAAAATCATTATTGACGGTCCAAGACCATAGATATTGATAGATAGAACTTCCATTTATTTGTTGAATAGATAGGTGAACTGAGAATACCATAGCTATACTTAAGAGTAAAACACAAGGAAAAGCCCATATGCGACGAAGATTTTTTGTTGCTGTCGGAATAAGAATAAGTCCAAACCCCATTGACATAATAACTGGAAGTGGGAGAAGAGGGATTACCCATGCATATTGATATGTATGTTCCATAAGAAAATAAATTGCAATTTTTACTTGAAATTTTTCTATAAAATAAAATGGTTTCCGATTCACCAAACCAATTCTTATCTCTTTCTGAAGGAATTCAAAAAAATAAGAATAAGACAAAATACTGGAATTCTTCATTTTTCTAAATTTCTCTCATTGAAATAATCAAAAATGAAGAATGGGTTTACTTGGTTAAATTCAAAAAGTTAATTAAATAACTTTGTTACCTAGTTATTACCTAAAGAAGGATATTTGTTAAAATACAAAAAAGGATTGAATCATTTTACTTTCTATTCATTTTTGTATTTCTTTCTATTAAAATGAAGATGAAGCAGCTCTCATGTTTCGTAACTGATTGATTGAATTCCAATGAAAACCTATGTTTATAGGAAATTATCGAATATTCCTTACTTCATATAGAACTGAAATCCTAATGACTAGAATTACCTAAGTTTTAGAATGTCTTGTTTAAGAGACTAAGTATTTTTTTTTGTTTTGATTGGAATTCCATTATGGAATACCATTCTGAACTTAATTAACTATTTGAATTTTCCCTTCCTTTTATCCCCCCATCTTATATGGGGGATAGGCCGTAGATCTATATATGGAGTATACTTAATATATAAATTGATTTAATTTAAATAGAAAACCTTTGTATATATTCTATATTATTAAAACAAAGTATAAAATAAAACAAAGTATAAAATATATATGAAAAATATGCTAAAAAATTCTTGTCTTATCCGCATTAGAGAAAATAAAGTAAAAAAGAATTCAGAATTTCAGTTCAGTACCTAAGTATAAATACTAAGAAAAAGTATAAATACTAAGAAAAAACAGAAAGAAGGATTGATTTGCGGCAATAGATGTCTTTCACATACAACTAGAAAAAAGTAATCTCCTTTTTGAATGGCAGTTCCAAAAAAACGTACTTCGATGTCAAAAAAGCGTATTCGTAAAAATCTTTGGAAGAAAAAGACTTATTTTTCCATAGTACAATCTTATTCTTTAGCAAAATCAAGATCATTTTCCAGCGGTAGCGAGCATCCAAAACCAAAGGGTTTTTCTGGGCAACAAACAAACAAATAATCTGGTTTTGGAATAATCTGAATTGACCTATCCCAAAGAAATTCCAATTATTTAATATGAATAATTCGGATTAATTAATGAATGTACTTTTATGTGTCGAATTCCTCGGTACAATATTCTTAGAACTAACCCCTCTGATATATAGAACAAAAGTTTTTGGTATACTGTGTCCTAAGTATTCTTTTCCTATCAACGAACTTTTCATAATAGAATCCTCATATTTTATTATGAGGATTCTATTATGAAAAGTAGAGTATTCTTGCAATAGGACTTACAACTTCTACCTATCTTATCAAAAATCCACAAAAAAATAGGTTTAGGCTTGGTAAATCATATTAATAAGAGCATAAAGGCTTTCATTCTAGAAATTTTGCTAAAATCCAAAATTCTTTGTATTTAATGATGAAATTATAGAAATTCTAATGGATAGATGGAAAGATTTTTTTTTATTTCAATGAGAAACTAATTAGAAAAAAAAATGAGTTCTATATTGCAACTGAGAAAAAACAGTTCCAACTCTTTCAAGCTTTGTTTCTATTGGGCAAAGCAAGAGTTTATTGTTAAAAAAATCCCCAATGATACTACCAAACGAAGTCCATTTTAATGAAGATTCTAATGTTCCTAAATTCTATGGACTCTCCCAATCTCGACGATTTGCGAGAAAATAACTATTATTCTTTTAACTTCCCTATTATTTAAAGTTAGCCGCCATGGTGAAATTGGTAGACACGCTGCTCTTAGGAAGCAGTGCTCAAGCATCTCGGTTCGAGTCCGAGTGGCGGCATTCTCGAAAAAGAATACAATAGATTAGAAAATGGATTCAATTCGAAATTTCCTATTTTGTAATGGGACCTTCTCCTTATGCTATTTGCAACTTTAGAACATATACTAACTCATATCTCTTTCTCAACCATTTCAATTGTGATTACAATTCATTTGATAACCTTATTAGTTCGTGAACTTGGGGGATTACGTGATTCGTCAGAAAAAGGAATGATAGCTACTTTTTTCTCTATAACAGGATTCCTAGTTTCTCGTTGGGCTTCTTCGGGACATTTTCCATTAAGTAATTTATATGAGTCATTGATCTTCCTTTCATGGGCTCTGTATATTCTTCATACGATTCCTAAGATACAGAACTCTAAAAATGATTTAAGCACAATAACTACGCCAAGTACTATTTTAACGCAAGGCTTTGCCACGTCGGGTCTTTTAACTGAAATGCATCAATCCACAATACTAGTACCTGCTCTACAATCTCAGTGGTTAATGATGCATGTCAGTATGATGTTACTAAGCTATGCAACTCTTTTGTGCGGATCCTTATTATCCGCCGCTCTTCTAATCATTAAATTTCGAAAGAATTTCAATTTCTTTTTAGAAAAGAAAAAAAAAGAAAAGAAAAAAAATGTTTTATTTAAAACATTTTTCTTTAGTGAATTTAGTGAGATTGAATATTTCTATGTAAAAAGAAGTGCTTTAAAAAACACCTCTTTTCCTTCATTTCCTAATTATTACAAATATCAATTAATTGAGCGTTTGGATTCTTGGAGTTATCGTGTCATTAGCCTAGGGTTTACCCTTTTAACCATAGGTATTCTTTGTGGAGCAGTATGGGCTAATGAGGCGTGGGGATCCTATTGGAATTGGGATCCTAAGGAAACTTGGGCATTTATTACTTGGACCATATTCGCAATTTATTTACATAGTAGAACAAATCCAAATTGGAAGGGTACGAATTCCGCACTTGTAGCTTCGATAGGATTTCTTATAATTTGGATCTGCTATTTTGGTATCAATCTATTAGGAATAGGTTTACATAGTTATGGTGCATTTACATTACCATCTAAATGATTACATAACATAAAACCTTCGTGAAATGAAAGTTTTTCCATTTTTGTTTGATTTGAGAACCCTTGAACGCCTTCTCAAAGGGTTCTCAAAAATTCGAGATAGATCTAATTAGACTTTTTTACTTTTTTCTGAATTATTTGGTTTTTCCACTATGGAATATAGAGCGGACTAGTAAAAAAAAAATTATTTAGGATAATAATTGGATAAGAGAGCCTCTACCTTGTCAACCGATAGCGAGAGAACAAAATCTGGATAAATACCAATTCCTATTACTGGTAAAAAGATACAGATTAAAAGAAAGAGTTCTCGTGGTCCAGAATCCACCAAATTTGCGTTTGGAACATGAAATAGCTTGTATCCATAGAACATCTGGCGTAACATAGATAATAAAAAAATAGGAGTTAATATCATTCCAATTGCCATTACAAAAGTAATTAGCATTTTTGGTATTAACAGAAATTTTGGACTAGTAATTAGTCCAAAAAATACTACTAATTCTGCAACAAAACCGCTCATTCCTGGTAAGGCAAGAGAAGCCATTGAAAAGCTACTAAACATGGTAAAAATTTTCGGCATTGGGATAGATATCCCCCCCAGTTCTTCGAGATAAACAAGACGCATTCTATCACAAGCCGTTCCCGCCAAGAAAAAAAGTGTAGCACCAATAAATCCATGGGATAGTATTTGTAAAATAGCTCCATTGAGTCCAATGTTGGTTATGGAACCAATTCCTATAATTATGAAACCCATGTGAGATACGGAGGAGTAGGCTATTCTTTTTTTGAAATTTCGCTGACCAAGAGAAGTTGAAGCTGCATAGATTATTTGCATCGCTCCTATTATTACCAACCAGGGGGAAAATAGATAATGAGCATGAGGTAACAATTCCATATTGATCCGAATCAATCCGTATGCTCCCATCTTTAATAGGATTCCCGCTAAAAGCATACATGTACTGTAATGCGCTTCCCCATGGGTATCTGGTAACCACGTATGTAGGGGTATAATCGGCAATTTGACAGCATAAGCAATAAGGAAGCCAAAATAAAATAGTATTTCCAATGTCGCAGGGTATGATCGATTAATTAATCTTTCCAAATCTAATCTTGGTTCGTTGGAACCATATAAGCCCATACCTAGAACTCCGATTAAGAAAAAAATGGAACCGCCTGCAGTATACAAAATAAATTTTGTAGCTGAATACAGACGCCTCTTTCCCCCCCACATGGATAAAAGTAAGTAAACAGGAATTAATTCTAACTCCCACATGATAAAAAAAAGTAAAAGGTCTCGCGAAGAAAATAATCCTATTTGACCACTATACATTGCTAGCATCAGGAAATAGAATAATCGCGAATTCCGGGTAACTGGCCAAGCTGCTAAAGTAGCTAAAGTAGTGATAAATCCTGTCAATAAAATAGATCCTAATGAAAGTCCATCGATTCCCAATCTCCAGTGGAAATCAAAGACATCTATCCATTTAGAATCCTCCTTTAATTGGATTAAGGGATCCTCCAATTGGAAATGATAACAGAATGCATAAGTCATTAGAAGGAATTCTAATAAACAAATAGATATAGTATACCACCTAACGATTTTGTTTCCCCTATGAGGTAAAAAGAAAATTAATGAACCTGCAAATATCGGCAAAACAACAAGTATTGTTAACCAAGGAAAATAACTCATGATAAAGTGATAAAGAGAAGATACGTTTTGACCAGAAAAGCCCGTGCTCGAAATAAGCGAGCACAGGCTTCCTCGGTAAAGAGGAATCAGACGATTCAAGTGGAGTTTTTTGTAACGTATCAATAAGATAGAGCCATGCTGCGGGTTGTTTCAGGCCCTAAATAAACGCGGACACTTAAAAAATCTGTTGGGCAGGCAGATTCGCATCTCTTACAACCCACACAATCTTCGGTTCTCGGCGCGGAAGCAATTTGCTTGGCTTTACACCCATCCCAGGGTATCATTTCTAATACATCTGTTGGACAAGCTCGTACACATTGAGTGCATCCTATACATGTATCATAAATTTTTACGGAATGTGACATTGGATCTATAAATTTCCCTTTTCAACATAAAAATTTTCGATCTGGTAAAAATAAAATTAGTACTATATGAGTCATATGTATTGTAGACACCAGACGAAGCAATGGTTTATCCAAACTTCAACAAATAAATAAATAAAATAATGCAATATCAATATATTTATTAATCCGTTTGTGAGAAAGCGTGAAAAGAGCCAAGAGACTTGAATTTTTGGCTTCAACAATCATAATTATACGAATTGTACATACGAATTCGAATTAGCCAATTTATTGGCTATCGTCTTTTCAATATAAATTATTGCAATATTCAAATTGCAATATCAATGAATTGCAAAAATTCAATAAGTAAAAAAGAATACTATGTAATAACCTAATCAAAAAATAGATATTATAAAATAATAAAATAATAAAAAAATAGTATTTGATTTCTATTCATCTTAATATTTGATAGTATTATTATATGTGCGCCTTTGTTTAGAGGATTTTATGTCTAATTATTCAAAAAATTAGATTGATTGATACGAGTTGATTTCTTGTTACGATGGATGGAAGAAAGAATGGATAGTCCAATAGCTGCTTCAGCAGCCGCAAGGGCTATAACAAAAATTGCGAAAATGTCTCCTTTTAATTGGCGACTATCAAATAGATCAGAAAATGTTACGAGATTTAGATTAATTGAATTCAGTATAAGTTCAAGACATATTAGAGCTCTAACCATGTTTCGGCTTGTGATCAATCCATAGATACCAATCGAAAATAAATAGACACTAAAAAAAAGTACATGCTCAAACATCATTAACTAACTCCTTATCAATCTCGATTCATTTCAATATGAGGACAAGAATTGAACCGATTCCATTAATTAGAATAGAACAGTTACACAACAAAAGAGAAAAGAAGGTATTTGTTGGCAGTAGATAGGTTTTACTAAATCAAAATTGTGATTCTTTAGTTATTTATTTTAGATTTGAAATTCTAAGAATTTTGACTAATTCTAAGTATTTCTTATTGCCGAGCCATAGTAATTGCACCTATTAAAGAAACTAGAAGAATTATGGAAATGAGTTCAAACGGAAGATAAAAATCAGTTGCTAAATGAATCCCAATTTGTTGAACGTTATTTATGAGACCCTGTTCTACTATTTGGTTTGATCTTGTAGTCCAAAGAATTCCATACCATGACGTATCTGGGATAGTAGTCATTAGTGAAAAAAGAATAGTTATACAAACGAGTGAAGTGAACCCATCTCCAATAGTCCAATAATTCTTATTTTTAGACCATTCTGAGCCATTTACAAACATTACGGCAAATATGATCAAAACATTTATAGCTCCCACATAAATAAGAAGTTGTGCGACAGCTACAAAGTAGGAATTCAATAAAATATAGAATAAGGATATACAAACAAGAACTAATCCCAGCGAAAAGGCGGAATAAATTGGGTTGGTAAGTAATACTACTCCTAGACCCCCTAGTAGAAGAACAAATCCCCCAAATAGCACAAGAATCTCATGTATTGGTCCAGGTAAATCCATTATGGATAAGAAGAAATTAATAGTATAAAATTTTTCATGAACTGACTAAAACTAAAAGATTCAAGGAAGGAAAAAGGGATTAGGATATTTTTTTGTATATAAGTTGTATAGTTAGAAATCACATCACGAAAATCTACTCTCATTTTAAATCAGGAATAATTTGCAATAAGCAGTAGTTATTCGTTTTTCTTTATAGTTAATATTTATAGTTAATAAAAAACTATTGGGTTTTTCTAACAAAAAAGAAAAATCCTAGTAACTAATAATTAGTAACCGTTCTTGAATTCCAAGATTTTTCTTCGTCTATTTTACTTTGAGTCGAATTCCTAATTGTTTGAATTGTGTAATCTCCCATTATGGAGATTGGTAACCGACTCAAAGCAATTTGATTGTAATTCAATTCATGACGATCATAAGTAGAAAGTTCATATTCTTCAGTCATTGATAAACAGCTTGTCGGACAGTACTCAACACAATTACCACAAAATATACAAACTCCGAAATCAATACTATAATTAAGCAATTGTTTCCTTTTAATATCCTTTTCAAATCTCCAATCCACAAGGGGTAGATCTATCGGGCATACGCGAACACATACTTCACAAGCAATACATTTATCAAATTCAAAGTGGATTCGCCCCCGGAAACGCTCCGATGTAATTGATTTTTCATAAGGGTAGTGAATCGTTATAGGTAAACGATTTGTGTGGGATAAGGTAATTATGAAACTTTGACCAATGTACCTTGCAGCGCGTATTGTTTGTTGACCATAACTCATGAACCCAGTTACCATAGGGAACATATTCTAAATATCTATGAAAAAGGTATGTTTCTTTCTCTTGTTTGAGAGAACTTTTGTGTTGAAAATATTCTTACTGTTATTGTATTATCTTATTTATAGTGAAACAAGTTGGGAAGAAGTTGTTAATAAGAGATTGCCCAGGGAAATAGGTAAAAGAAATTTCCATCCAAGATTTAATAACTGATCCATTCTCATCCTGGGTAAAGTCCATCTTATTGTGATAGAAATGAAGAGAAATAAATAAGCTTTAGTTAATGTAATAAAGATACCCATTGTCATTTCCAAAATTCCAACCATTTTATTCATTTGGAAAAATTCAAAAAAGGATATATAGGGAATAGAGAAATTCCACCCGCCTAAGTAGAGAACTGTTACAAATAAAGAGGAAACTAATAAATTTAGGTAAGAAACAAGATAAAATAAACCATATTTGATACCGGAATATTCAGTTTGATAACCTGCTACTAATTCTTCCTCTGCTTCTGGTAAATCAAAGGGTAATCTTTCACATTCTGCCAAAGAAGAAATTAGAAAAACCAGAAAACCTATAGGCTGACGCCAAAGATTCCATCCAAAAAAACCATATTTTGATTGTGCTTCAACTATATCAACTGTACTTGAACTGTTAGATAATCATAGTCGATGATAACATCACAGTTCCCACCGCTATTCCAAAACCGTACATGAAACCTTAGCTTCATACGGCTTCTCTATGATCAGAAAAAAGGAAAGGGTTGTTTCGTTTCGGTATTATCCCCCTGGGCATAGATAGAATTAGGTAAGATAAAATCGATTGGAAAGTCCTAAATTAGACCAAAGAAATTCCGTCTGCTAGAATAAGAAAAAGCGCTTCCGAATTGATCTCGTCCTTTATAATATAATGAAAATTTTTCTTTGTTCAGTAATAACTTAATCTTGGAATAAAACACTCGTTATAGCAATTAATAAATGAAAAGAATTAGGCATTAATTCATGAGGAATTCTGTATTAATATGAATAGAGGAAGGAAAGAATAAATAAATATCTTTTTTTTGTATTGCATTCCATATCTTTTGTCCTATTCTTCTTTCCCCGGGGAAGGGTACTTAAAAAGAAAAAAGGAATAAAGGATTAATTCGTTCTTGATAGCCATTTCTTTAACAAGTGAAAGGGAACATACTCTGGATCGGAATCCGAAGAAAGTACTACTTGATCATTTCCACCAATTTCAAGTCCTTATTATGATTCCTTTTATGAGGAAAAATCCCTAATGTCTTAGATTCCCTCATTACTAATCCTTTATGTACTTTAGTGTTCCTAACCCCTCACTAATTTTTGATGGATTCCCCTTATGATTCTAAGTTATAGTAATAACTCGGAATATTCTAGTAATGGAATTCCATATCGCGAATCCTTTATTCTTGCCCGCTTCAAGATATGATGACTAATCAAAAAATATCAACCTTGGGGTAAAGAGTTTACACTACTTATGTTTACTTCAACTTTTTTCTTGTACGTAGGAAATGAGATTTTTTCTTTTTACTACAAATTAATAAGCTGTTTTGTTTCACTCATATAGCTATCTAGTTTAACTTACCAACCCGAATACAGAATAAGAAAAGGAAGATAAATATTCAATGGATTTTAGAGGAAAAAGATCCTATTTTAACGAATCACACGTAGAGATATTGCTAGCACACAAAAAGTTAATGGTATTTCATAACTAATAGATTGAGCAGCAGCTCGTAGACCGCCTGAAAAAGAATATTTATTATTTGAGCTATACCCTGCCATAAGAAGGCCAATAGGAGCAATACTTGAAATGGCAATCCATAAAAAAACACCAATATTAAGATCGGCTAAAACAAAATGATATCCCAAAGGGATAACTAAAAAACTGAATAAAATTGATATGACTGCTATAGAAGGTCCAATGCTAAATAAAGGAATATCTCCTCGGGATGGCAGGATATCCTCCTTAAAAAGTAGCTTAGTTCCATCGGCTATAGCTTGAAGCAGTCCCAGGGGGCCAGCATATTCAGGACCAATACGTTGTTGTATCGATGCGGATATTTCTCTTTCTAACCACACAATTACGAGTACTTCTATTGTGATTCCCAGTAGGAGGGTCAAAATGGGTAGAATCCATATCAGTCCATAGACTTCTTTTAATAATTCCGATTTCGAAAAAGAATTGATAGTTTCTATCTCTACCCTATCTATTATCATTTCAACGATCAACTTCCCCCATAATGATATCTATACTACCTAATATCGTCATGATATCAGCCAATTTCATTTTTTTAACTAGTTGAGGAAGAATTTGCAAATTAATAAAACCGGGTGGACGAATTTTCCATCTCCAGGGGAAAAGACTATCATCTCCTACCAGATAAATTCCTAATTCACCTTTTGGAGCTTCCACTCTTACATAAAGCTCTTGCTTTGACAATTCAAAATTGGGCGAAGGTTTTTTACCAAGAAATCTATATTCAAAATCATTCCATTCGGAATTCTTTGTTTTCTTAAAGCGTCGGACTTCTAAATTCTCATAAGGGCCTCCAGGAATTTTCTCTACAGCCTGCTGAATAATTTTGATGGATTCCCTCATTTCACCCATTCGTACTAAATAGCGAGCTAATGAATCCCCTTCTTTTTGCCATTGGACTTTCCAATCGAATTGGTTGTAAGACTCATAAGGATCAACTTTACGAAGATCCCATTGTATTCCAGAAGCTCGTAACATCGGTCCCGATAAACCCCAATTTACTGCTTCTTCTCCGCTAATAAAACCGACTCCTTCAACTCGTTCTAAAAAAATGGGATTCCGTGTAATAAGTTGTTGATATTCAACAACTCCTCGTAAAAAATAATCACAGAAATCTAAACATTTATCGACCCATCCATAAGGTAGATCGGCGGCTACCCCTCCGATGCGAAAGTAATTATGCATCATTCGCATACCTGTAGCAGCTTCAAATAGATCATATATCAATTCTCTCTCTCTAAAAATATAGAAAAAAGGGGTCTGTGCGCCTAGATCCGCCATAAAAGGTCCAAGCCATAACAAGTGAGAAGCTATACGGCTCAACTCTAACATAATTACCCTAATATAGCTGGCTCTTTGGGGTATTTGAATATTCTCCAAGAATTCTGGTGCATTTACCGTTATTGCTTCTGTAAACATAGTAGCTAAATAATCCCACCGTGTTACATAAGGTAAGTATTGTATAATAGTTCGGTTTTCCGCAATTTTTTCCATTCCTCTGTGTAAATAGCCTAATATGGGTTCACAATCAATAACATCTTCACCATCGAGAGTAACGATCAGTCGAAGAACACCATGCATTGATGGGTGCTGAGGGCCCATATTGACTATCATGAGATCTTTTCTTGTAAGCGGTAGACTCATATCCTTTCTTCCTTAATTCATTATTCCATGAAAATGGATTATTCCATGAATTCCTCAAAACGAGGCTCATCAAAATGCAAAATCTAAGACTACTATAAGACTACTAATAAAATAAGAAAAAAATTCGAACGATTAAATTACTTCTCCCGAATATCCAACTGACTGATTAATTTCTTATAACGTACTCTATTTTTCTTTGCCAAATAAGCCAGCAAACGTTGACGTTTTCCCAAAAGTCTTCGTAGACCTCTTTCCGATGAAAAATCTTTTTTGTGTAATTCCAAATGTGAAGCAAGTCTCCGTATCTTATTGGTGAAACTGAATACTTGAAATTCAACAGAACCCCTGTTTTCTTCTTTTTCTTCTTTAACCATAAATCCAAAAATTTTTCTACCTCCTTTCTTTTTCATGTATTTTTCTGATCAGGAAAAATAAAAAATTATGTCAGTTATTTTGAAGTTATTCTAATCTCGTACACACAAAAATTTGCAATTATTCATCTACTACTGGAATTTGGATTTATTTTATCGATGCAAATTGGATTTGGATAGAAGGGTACATTCTTTTATTTTAGATAGAAGAAACATTTCTTCTATCTAAAATAAAAGAATTTTGCTGATTTATTTATTGCTATATCCAATTTATGGAATTGATACACCATTTAATTGATATCGTTTAGCAAAATGAAACACAGCATATGCATCCATCTTTCGGCTCGAGAATTTCACGGGATAGAGATATGGTATAAGAAATAGGCTATTAAGTAACTCTAAATGAATTGTGGATACATCTGTATCCTTAACATACTGAAACGACTGCCATTATTCGTATCAAACCAATAGCGATTCATACAAGCTAAATCTTCTAATCAATGGTGGGCCAATAATGCATTTTTTTGCATATGTATTAAGACGCTTGGCCTGATTTCGAAATTGTCCAGAGTTTTTTATGTTGTTTTCATTGCAAAATGATGGACCTCCTTCCGTAACTTTCCAATTACGAGTACGAGAATTGAAAGACATGAAAATTCTCAATTCTCTACGGCGTCTAGGAGATAGATAGAATATTTTCAGGAACAAGAAAATCAGAAGAATCTTTCTCTCTATTCACTACCATTCCGCGTCTTCGACTTCTATTAGTTTCTTTTCTTCTTTAATGCAATAGCTATAGTTTGATATAGAATCCATTTCTCAAAGTAATGGAAACCATTCTCGTATAGGAAATGGTTCGAAAATCGCTATTCCATCTTTTAGGTATCGTGAAAAGTGATACCTGTGAAGATCGTGCATTTCAGTCACATTCAGATCCGCTTTTCGAGTCCATGATATAACCAAATTGGATGGATCTTCCACCCGTTTAGCTAAGAAAGAATAGATGCAGAGGTGGATAATAGATCGATATGAAGATCATGAGCTGCCCCATAATGAAACCGCCAGTAGTCGCGAATATCTCCTTCTTCCCTAATCCAAGATTGGAGAAAGAAGATCTAAGAGGGACCTATGGAGAATGTGGTCAGAAATCCATAATAGAGTCCAACCACAACGACCGAATTAATTATCCTCATCGAGAAACTTAGACTACTAAGTAGAAAAGGTAGAAAAGATTTGAAAATCATGGCATGGGTCTCCTTTTTTTCTTTCTTTAGAGTTTTCTATAT